TAGGATATAGGTTCATTGGGAATGAGGGGTTTAATTGGGTGGTGGGAAATGAAATTTAATTTTATAAAAATGTGACTAATACTAATATTTAGGTTATATTTTGTGTGCTACTAGAATGGGATAAAGGTTATGTGGAAGTCGAGTTGAGTCCTTAATGTTTTTGGGGTTTGGCGTTGAGGAGGGGGAAGGGGGGGTTTGGTAAGCGAAAATTAAGTATAATAAGAATTATATGTCAATCAAGCATTAATTAAATAGTCTTTGGTGAGTTGGATATGAGGACAAATGATCCTTAACCGTGAGTTCGGCTACATGATGGGCTGACCTTCATGCCTTGACGGCTATGTTGAGTGATAGCATCCGAAAATTAAAAAATACCAAATGCATGACACCACAGTTATGTTGGGCATGGGCTGATTAGACCCGATACCATCGAGATGTCTTATTTAAGGGGAACGTATGGGCGATAACGCAATTGATGGCCCTGAAGTAAGAACCAGATGTCTGATAAAGTTTCAGTTTAGCTACCCCCAAGTGGAATGGGCCCGGAGCGAGAAGAGGGGCATAGGTGGGCGGGTTGTTGGTTTCACGGAGGATGGTAGAAATAGAGACCAAATGGGGAAGGGGATAGTCATATGGAAGAGAAAGGTTTATGACTATAATGGTGTATGTATGATAACACAGATATGTCCTTCAAACATTAATTAAAATGTTGAATGTAATATACGTGTTGTAGTAAATTTAAAGTTAAATTTTAGTAGATAGTCTTAAATCATTGATATAAATTACATGCTTATATGCTAGTGGAAAATAATTTAATGTACGATATACATAAATGTTTTATTGTTGAATATAATTTTATGTACGCAAGAAGTAGTTTAATTAGAACATCAGCTTTGGGTGCTGATAGTGGGGAAAAGTTCCTTCTTCTTGATGTCCTGAGAGGGGTCTCCCTCATTTTTGGTTTACAAGACCAAAGTAATAGTTTTATACTATCGGGGCATGAGCTTCATTTTAGTATTTTGTCTTCAATTATACCTGAAATTGGTATAAGAATTAGAATGATGGAGAAATAGCTGATGGAGGCTAGTTGGCCAATGATAATGAATGGGTGTTCTACGGGTTGTCCTCCAATTCAAGTTAGGATAAGCAGGTTGGCTACTAGCATTCAGTATAGTGTTTGGGTGATTGGTCGGAAGATTAGGCTTCGTTGTTTTGAGGTGTGAAGGAAGGGTAGGAGGGCTAGGATTAGGATGGAAAGAATTAGGGCTAGGACGCCTCCTAGTTTGTTAGGAATGGAGCGAAGGATGGCATAGGCAAATAGGAAATACCATTCTGGCTTGATGTGAGGAGGGGTGTTGAGTGGGTTGGCTGGTGTATAGTTGTCAGGGTCTCCTAACAGGTCTGGGGAGAATAGTACGAGGGTTATTAAGAATACTACTAGTATTAGTATACCTAGAAGGTCTTTGATAGTATAATATGGGTGAAAGGGGATTTTGTCTGCGTCTGAGTTTAGGCCCGTAGGGTTGTTTGATCCTGTTTCGTGTAGGAATAGAAGGTGGACGATGACGAGAGCTGCAATAATAAATGGTAAGATGAAATGGAATGCGAAGAAACGGGTTAAAGTGGCTTTGTCTACTGAGAATCCACCTCAAATTCATTCTACGAGTGTGGTGCCGATATATGGGATTGCTGACAGTAGGTTAGTAATTACTGTTGCTCCTCAGAAGGATATCTGTCCTCATGGAAGGACATAACCCATGAATGCGGTAGCTATGACTGCAAATAGGAGGGCTACTCCAATGTTTCATGTTTCTAGAAATGTATAGGATCCGTAGTACATGCCTCGGCCTACGTGAAGGAATAGGCAGATGAAAAATATTGAGGCTCCGTTAGCATGTATGTATCGAATTAGTCAGCCGTAATTTACATCCCGGCAAATGTGTGTTACTGATGAAAATGCTGTTATTGTATCTGATGTATAGTGTATGGCTAGAAATAGGCCAGTAATGATTTGGATTATTAGGCAGAGTCCTAGTAGGGAGCCGAAGTTTCATCAGGATGAGATGTTGGATGGGGCTGGAAGGTCAATGAATGAGTGGTTGATAATTTTAAGTAATGGGTGGGTTTTTCGGATATTTGTCATTTGTTTCTATAGTTGAATTACAACGATGATTTTTCATGTCATTGGTCACGGTTAAATGCTGTGTGGAAATAATGATAAATTACATTTTTGTTTTAAGTCTATTATTTTTAACTGGGTGTCTTGGTTTGGCATTAAAGCCTTCACCAATTTATGGAGGGTTGGGGTTGATTATTAGTGGATTTGTTGGGTGTTTGATGGTATTAGGGTTGGGAGGTTCATTTTTGGGGTTAATGGTGTTTCTAATTTATTTGGGGGGGATAATGGTTGTGTTTGGTTATACTACTGCTATGGCTACTGAAGAATATCCAGAGACTTGGGGTTCTAATTGATTGATTTTTAGTTTTTTAGTTGCAGGTTTTTTTATGGAGGTTGCTTTAATGTATTTGCTTGATTATTATGAGGAAGTTGAGTTGGTTGATTTAGGGGCTTTAGGTGATTGAATGATGTATGATATTGATGATGTTGGTTTGATGTTGGAAGGGGGGGTTGGGGTTGCAGCGATATATAGTTGTGCGACTTGAATGATGGTGGTCGCTGGGTGGTCTTTGTTTGCTGGCATTTTTATTATTATTGAGATTACTCGGGATTAATAATATATAGTAAGGTGATGATTGTTATGGAGATTAGGAAGGATATGAAGTAGAGTTTTACTATGCCTTTTTGGTTGGTTAGGAGTTTGGAGGAATAGGTATGCATGATTGAGGTTGCTTTGGGGAGGGCTTTTTCTAATCAAATTAGGTCAAGAAGGTTGAGAGATATTTTGAAGCTGGGATTAAGAGTTTTTAATGGGAGGGTGCGGTGGATGATTGATGGGAAGTAGCCTAGGAGGGTTGAGAATGTGGAGTAGGGGTTGATTTTGTTAGGTGAAGATTTTATGGCTAGATTGTTTAATTCTAGGGCGAGTATGAAGCCCGTGATGGAAATTAGTAGGGCAGTGGTTTTTAGATATCATGGTATGGTGAGGATTTGGATATTAGTTGGAGGGATGTTATGAGAAATAAAGAATCCGGCTATGATACTTCCGATTGCTAGACGTTTGATTGGATTAATTATGTTTGGGTTTTCTTCGTTAATGGTAATTAGTGGCGGGTATCGTGGCTTTGTTATGGTAACGAAATAGATAATTCGTATGCTGTATATGGCTGTTATGGATGTGGCAATTAGTGTTATTAGTAGGGCTCAGGCGTTTGTATTACAGGTGTTTATGGCTTCAATAATGAGGTCTTTTGAGTAGAAGCCCGTTAGGAATGGCATTCCTGTTAGGGCAAGGCTGCCGATGATTAGGCATGAAGAGGTAATTGGTATGGTTTTGGTCATGCTACCTATTTTTCGAATATCTTGTTCGTCGTTTAGGTTGTGAATGATTGAACCAGAGCATATAAAAAGTATTGCTTTGAAAAATGCGTGTGTGCAGATGTGCAGGAAGGCTAGGTGGGGTTGGTTAAGTCCTAGGGTAACTATTATGAGGCCTAGTTGGCTGGATGTGGAGAATGCTACGATTTTTTTAATGTCATTTTGGGTGAGAGCACAGATGGCTGTGAAGATTGTGGTGAGGGCTCCTAGGCATAGTATTATTGTTAAAATAGTGTTGTTGTTTGAGGTTAGTGGGTGGAATCGGATTATTAGGAAAATTCCTGCTACTACTATGGTACTTGAGTGAAGTAGGGCTGAGACGGGGGTTGGGCCTTCTATGGCTGATGGGAGTCATGGGTGGAGTCCAAATTGGGCTGATTTTCCTGTGGCTGCGATTAGAAGGCCTATTAGTGGTATGAGGTTGTTGTTGTCGGTGAGTAGAATTTGTTGGATTTCTCAGGAGTTGGAGTTTAGGCAGAAGTATGTTATTGCTAGAATAAATCCAATATCTCCAATACGGTTGTATAGGATTGCTTGTAGGGCGGCGGTGTTTGCGTCTGAGCGACCGTATCATCATCCGATGAGTAGGAAGGATATGATGCCTACTCCTTCTCAGCCAATGAAGAGTTGGAATAAGTTGTTAGCTGTGGTTAAAATTAGTATAGTAATTAAGAATAATAAGAGATATTTAATGAATCGGTTGATGTGGTTGTCTGAGTGCATATATCATGAAGAAAATTGTATGATTGACCATGTTACGAATAAGGCTACGGGAAGAAATAGGATTGAGAAGTAGTCTATTTTTAGGCTTATTGATAGTTTTATAGAACCTAAAGTAATTCAGCGTCAGGTAGTTGTTATACATTCTGTGTTTGAATAAAAGAATAGTAATAGGGGTAGGAGGCTTAGGATAAATGAGTATTTAATGGAGATAGTGACGTACAGTGGGAAGTTAATGTGTTTTATTAGATTGGTTATTGAAATAAATACTGGTGTTAGGAGGATAGTGAAGATTATGAGGATTGAGGATGAAATAATGTTTATTACTTTTATTTGGATTTGCACCAAGGTTTTTGGTTCCTAAGACCAATGGATTACTATTATCCTATAAAAGTAAGAAAGCCATGTGTTTATGCATGGTGACGTGAATTAGCAGTTCTCGTGTTCTTTCTTGGTAAATAAGGGTATTTACTTCCTGTTTTTAGATTCACAGTCTAATGTTTTTTTTTAAACTATATTTACATATAGTGAGGCCGGTAATTAGTTTTGGGTTGATGGTTAGTAGGATAAGCGGGATGATGTGAAGGGTTATGAGGGCTATTTCTCGTGTGTGGGATGGTTCCAAATTGTTTATATGATTGGTTAGTTTACCTCGTTGGGTTGTGATAATTATATATATGGAGTATATGGCTGTAATAGTGATGTTAATGCCTATGAGAATAATAGAAAAGTTTGATCAAGAGAAGAGTGCTATGGTGATGAATAGTTCGCCTACGAGGTTAATTGACGGTGGAAGGGCGAGGTTAGCTAGGCTTGCTGTTAATCATCATGTTGCTATAAGTGGAAAAATCATTTGTAGTCCTCGGGCCATGATTATAGTTCGGCTGTGAATACGTTCATAGTTGGTATTTGCTAGGCAGAATAGTAGGGAAGAGGTCAGGCCGTGGGCAATTATTAGTGCTGTGGCCCCTATGAAACTTCATGGGGTTTGGATTATGATGGATGCGATGACTAGGGCCATGTGACTGACTGAAGAGTAGGCGATTAGAGATTTTAGGTCAGTTTGGCGTAGGCAGATTGAGCTTGTTATGATTATTCCTCATAAGGAGAGTAGGATGAATGGATATGATATATGTTCTGTCAGGGGGTCTAGAATAATGGAAATTCGCATTATGCCGTAGCCTCCTAATTTCAGTAGGATAGCAGCTAGGATTATGGACCCTGCAATTGGGGCTTCTACGTGGGCTTTAGGTAATCATAGGTGTACTCCATAAAGTGGTATTTTAATTAGGAATGCTAGTATGCATGCTAGTCATAATAATCCGTTTGATCAAGAGGAGAATATTGGGGTGGCTGTTAGTGATAAAATTATGAAGTTGAGGGAGCCTGTTGAATTTTGGATAGAGATGAGGGCAATTAGAAGTGGAATGGAGCCGATCAGTGTGTAGAATAAGAAGTAAAGTCCTGCGTTTAGCCGTTCTGTTTGGTTCCCTCATCGAGTGATAATGATGAGAGTAGGGATCAGTGTGGCTTCAAATAGGATGTAAAATATGATGAGTTCGGTGGAGGAGAATGTTATGATAAGTAGGATTTGTAGGCTGATAAGCATTGAGATATATAATTTTTGGTGAATTTGTTTTTCTTTTTTTAAGTGATTTTGACTGGCTATAAGTATAAGAGGAAGGAGTCAAGTTGTTAAGATGATTAGGGGGGAGGATAAGGGATCTGAGAAGAATGTGGTTGAAAAGTTTATGTTGTTTTCGTCATTTTGTCATAATAGTGTGAAGCTGATTAGGCTAATTAAGAAGCTGTAGGAGGTTGTGTAGGTTCAGGTTTTTTTTGTGGGGGTTACTCAGGTTAGTGGAAGTAGCATAAGAGATGGAAAAATAATTTTTAGCATTGTAGAAGGTTTAGGTTTTGTACAAAGTCTGTTCCGTAAGTGTTGGAGACTTTTACTAGTAGGGCGAGGCCTACTGCGGCCTCGCATGCTGCAAAAACTAAGATGGTAATTGGGATGGGTATTGATATTATTGAATTTGCATTTAGGGAGGTAATAGAGGTTATGATAAATAGAGAGAGTATTATTCCTTCTAGGCATAGAAGAGTTGATATGAGGTGGGATCGGAATATTAGGGTTCCTAAAAGGGATAGGGTGAAGGCTAGGGTTAGATTAAGGAATGCAGATGTCATGTTGGTAATTATGAGTGGGGTCATAATCTAATGAGTCGAAATCATTAATTTTAGTTAAACTAATTACCAATTATTCTGTTCATTCTAGGCCTTTTTGCGATCACTCGTAGGCAAGGCCGACAGATAGAATAGTGATTAGGATAAGGGCCATAAGTGTTATTATTAGGATGTTGTTGGTTTGGATAGCTCAGGGAAGTGGTAATAGTAAGGCAATTTCTAGATCAAAGAGTAGAAATGTGATAGCTACTAGGAAGAATTTTATTGAAAAAGGTAGTCGTGCGGAGCTTGTTGGGTCAAAGCCACATTCGTAGGGGTTTGCTTTTTCTGAATAGAGGTTTATTTGTGGGAGTCAGAATGCTACTAGAATTAAGATTAATGATAAAAAAGTGTTTGTTAACATAATGATAAGTAAATTTATTACTCTCTTCTGAGGTCTTATCAGAATCTACTAATTGGAAGTCAGTTATATTTATTATACTAAGAGAGTATGAGCCTCATCAATAGATGGATACATATAGGAATAGTCAAACTACGTCTACGAAATGTCAGTATCATGCTGCTGCTTCGAACCCGAAGTGATGTTTGGATGTGAAGTGAAATTTTAGTTGTCGTAGAAGACAGACGATTAGGAATGTTGATCCGATAATTACATGAAGGCCGTGAAATCCTGTTGCTATGAAGAAGGTTGAGCCGTAAATGCCGTCAGAGATAGAAAATGATGTTTCGAAATATTCTGAGGCTTGGAGGATGGTGAAGTATAGGCCTAATAAAATGGTGATGGACAGGGCTTGATTCATGTTGTTTCGTTTCCCCTCTATTAGGCTGTGGTGGGCTCATGTGATTGAAACACCTGATGCTAGAAGCACTGATGTGTTTAATAGGGGCACTTCTAGTGGGTTAAGTGGTATGATTCCTGTTGGTGGTCAACAACCTCCTAGGTCGTGAGTGGGGACTAGGCTGGAGTGGTAGAAGGCCCAGAAAAAACCAGCGAAGAAGAATACTTCAGAGATGATAAATAGGATTATTCCGTACCGAAGTCCTTTTTGTACAATAGGGGTGTGGTGGCCTTGGAAGGTTCCTTCACGGATAATGTCTCGTCATCATTGGTATATTGTTAAGAGGTTTGCTATTAAGCCTAAAGTTAAAAGGGTGGTTGAGCTGTAATGAAATCATATTACTAAGCCGGATGTCAGTAGTAGGGCTGAAAATGCCCCTGTTAGTGGTCATGGGCTTGGGTTTACTATGTGATAAGCATGGGTTTGGTGGGTCATTATGTATTATCATGTAGGTATAGGCTGACTAGTAAGGTGAATACGTAGGCTTGAATGAGGGCTACAGCAAATTCTAGGATAGTTAGTAGGAGTAAAATAATGAATGTAATAGTGGCTGTAGGGGGGCTGATGTTTATTAGTACTAATGTGGCCCCTCCAATTAGGTGTATTAGTAGGTGGCCTGCAGTGATATTTGCTGTTAGTCGTACTGCTAGGGCTATAGGTTGAATGAATAGGCTGATAGTTTCGATGATAATTAGTATTGGGATTAGAGAGAGAGGAGTCCCTTGAGGCAGGAAATGTGCTAGTGAGCTTTTTAGTTTGTGGCGAAAGCCTAGGATTACAGCTCCGGCTCATAAGGGGATAGCCATACTTAAGTTTATGGATAGTTGAGTGGTAGGGGTGAATGTGTGAGGTAAGAGGCCTAGTAGATTTGTAGATCCAATAAATATAATTAGGGAAACAATTATTAGGGCCCAAGTTCGTCCTTTTGGTGTGTGAATTAGTATTATCTGTTTGATAATAAGCTTAATGAGTCAGTGTTGAAATGAATGTAGGCGGTTACTGATTAAGCGCTCTGACGATGGAAATAGAATAGAGGGAAATATGATGATGGTAACTACAATAGGGAGACCTATTACTGTTGGAGTGATGAAAGAGGCAAATAGATTTTCGTTCATTTTGATTCTCAAGGGGTTTTTGTTTTTTGTGTAATGAAAGTTTTTGGTGAGGGAGGTATTGGGAAGGTTTGTGTAGAAATTTTTAATTGGAAAAAGATGAATAAGGTAATTATAGTTGAGATGATAGTGATAAATCATGTGGATGTGTCTAGTTGTGGCATTCACTATGGAGATTTTAGGGTCTCTAACTTTAACTTAAAAGGTTAACGCTCTTAGCTTCATAGTGAGTTTAGATTATTGAGGCTGATCAGTTCTCGAAGTATTTTAAGGGTACTATTTCAAGGACGATTGGCATAAAGCTGTGATTTGAGCCACAGATTTCGGAGCATTGACCGTAGAATAGTCCTGGGCGGTTGGATGTTACTGTGGCCTGGTTTAGGCGTCCGGGAATTGCGTCGGTTTTTAGTCCTAATGAGGGGACGGCTCATGAGTGAAGCACATCTTCTGATGAAATTAGTATGCGGATGGGAAGTTCTATTGGTAGGACAACACGATTATCGACTTCTAAGAGGCGGAGCTCACCTGGTTTTAGTTCATTTGTTGGGATTATGTATGAGTCGAAGCATAGGTCTTCGTAGTCAGTGTATTCGTAGCTTCAGTATCATTGGTGGCCTATGGTTTTTACTGTTAGAGCAGGGTTGTTAATTTCATCTATCATGTATAGGATTCGTAGAGATGGTAGGGCGATTAGGATAAGAATTACGGCTGGTAAAATAGTTCAGATTGTTTCTACTTCTTGGGCATCTATTGTGCTTGTATGTGTTAGTTTAGTTGTTAATATAAGGGAAATAATATATAGGACTAGGGAGCTAATTAGGAATACGATTATTAATGTATGATCATGGAAGTTTGTTAGTTCTTCTATGATAGGGGATGTGGCGTCTTGTAGACCTAGTTGAAATGGATATGCCATATAAGATATATAGAGTTGATTCTATAATTTAACCTTGACAAAGTTATGTAATAATTTTACTAATATCTCATTGAGAAAGACATAGTGGTTATGGGGTTGGCTTGAAACCAGTCTTGGGGGGTTCGAATCCTTCCTTTCTTATTTTACTTTCACATAAGAAGGTTCTTCGAATGTGTGATAAGGGGGTGGGCAGCCGTGGAGTCATTCTAGGTTTGTTGAAGAGTAGGAGACTGACAGTACTTCTCGTTTGGAGGCAAAGGCTTCTCAGATTATGAAGATTATTACGAGTACGGCTGTCAATGAGATAAAGGAGCCTATGGATGAAACTGTGTTTCATGTGGTGTAGGCATCTGGGTAGTCAGAATATCGTCGTGGTATTCCTGAGAGGCCTAGGAAATGTTGAGGGAAAAATGTTATGTTTACTCCTACAAATATGATAGCGAAGTGGGCTTTTGCTCATGTGTCGTCTAGGGTATAGCCTGAGAACAATGGAAATCAGTGTACGAAGCCGGCTATGATAGCGAAGACTGCTCCTATGGATAGTACATAGTGGAAGTGGGCTACTACGTAGTAAGTATCGTGAAGAACAATGTCTAGAGAAGAGTTGGATAGGACGATCCCGGTTAGTCCTCCTACTGTAAATAGGAAGATAAATCCTAGGGCTCATAGCATGGCTGGCGATCATTTGATATTTCCTCCGTGTAGTGTTGCTAGCCAGCTGAATACTTTAACTCCTGTTGGAATAGCGATAATTATAGTAGCTGAGGTGAAGTATGCTCGAGTGTCTACGTCTAAGCCCACTGTAAATATGTGATGTGCTCATACGATAAAGCCTAGGAAGCCAATGGATATTATGGCTCATACTATTCCTATATACCCAAAGGGTTCTTTTTTACCGGAATAGTAGGTAACTACATGTGAAATAATGCCAAATCCAGGAAGAATAAGGATGTAGACTTCTGGGTGGCCGAAGAATCAGAATAGATGTTGATAAAGAATAGGATCTCCGCCGCCTGCTGGGTCAAAGAATGTTGTGTTAAGATTTCGGTCTGTTAGTAGTATGGTGATTCCTGCAGCCAGTACTGGGAGGGATAAAAGGAGGAGCACAGCTGTAATTAGTACGGATCAGACAAATAATGGGGTTTGATATTGGGTTATGGCAGGGGGTTTTATGTTAATAATAGTAGTAATAAAGTTAATAGCCCCTAGGATAGAGGAAACTCCAGCTAGGTGAAGGGAAAAGATTGTCAGGTCTACGGAGGCTCCAGCGTGGGCTAGGTTTCCGGCTAGTGGTGGATATACTGTTCATCCTGTACCCGCTCCGGCTTCTACCATAGAGGATGCTAGGAGGAGAAGGAAGGAAGGAGGTAAGAGTCAGAAGCTCATATTATTTATTCGTGGGAATGCTATGTCAGGGGCCCCAATTATTAGAGGTACAAGCCAGTTTCCGAATCCCCCGATTATTATAGGTATAACTATGAAGAAAATTATGACGAATGCGTGGGCTGTAACAACGACATTGTAGATTTGGTCATCTCCTAGTAGGGCGCCTGGTTGTCCAAGTTCAGCTCGGATTAGGATGCTTAATGCTGTTCCTACTATCCCTGCTCAGGCACCAAATAATAGATACAGGGTGCCGATATCTTTGTGGTTGGTTGAGAATAGTCAACGATTTACGAACATAGGTAAAATGGCTGAGTAGGCATTAGACTGTAAATCTAAGCACAGAGGTTAAGCCCTCTTTTTACCAAGCCTTAAGGTGATCTTTCATGTCGAATTGCAAATTCGAAGGGGTAGAGAAATTACTCTACTAAGGCTTCTCCCGCCCCCTTTCTGATAGGCGGGAGAAGTAGATTGAAGCCAGTAGTAGGGTATTTAGCTGTTAACTAAAATTTCGTAGGTTTGAATCCTATCAATCTAGGTAAGGTCTTAGCTTAATTAAAGTAATTGATTTGCATTCAATAGATGTAGGGTATAGTCTTACAGTCCTTATCAGAAGTTAAACTTGGGTGTTTTCTTAGGGCTTTGAAGGCTCTTGGACTGAATATCCTAAACTTCTATAGAATAAGTTGGGGAGAGAGTGGTAGGGTTAGTGTGCTTATTACTGTTAGGATAGGTAGTGTAAAGTTGTATTTGGGGCTTTCATGGTGTGATGATATCTTGGAGTTGTTGTTGGTTGGGAATATTGTTAGAGAGGTTGAGTAAATTAGGCGGGTATAAAAAAATAGATTTAAGAGGGCTATTATAGCCATGAGTGTTGCTATAATTGTGCAGTTATTTTTTAATAATTCTGAGATGATGGCTCATTTGGGTAGAAAGCCTGTTAGTGGGGGGAGTCCTCCTAGGGAGAGTAGAATTAGGGAAGTTGCTGTTAAGACTATGGGTGTTTTATTTCATAAAAGGGAGATTGAGGTGATTGTTGTGGAGGAGTTTATTATTAAGATTAGGAATATGGGAATTGTTAGGATAATATATAGGATAAGGTTAAGTAGAGTGAGGTTTGGGTTATATGGGAGGATGGCTAATATTCAGCCTATATGGGCGATTGATGAGTATGCTATGATTTTTCGTGTTTGTGTTTGGTTCAGTCCTCCTCATGCTCCTGTGAAGATTGATAAGATGGCTAAGGTTAGGGTAGTTGTTGGGTTAAGGAGGTGGAAGATTTGGTATAAAATTGATAGTGGAGCGATTTTTTGTCATGTGAGGAGGATGAGTCCGGTGTGTAGAGGGATGCCTTGTGTTACTTCAGGCAGTCAATAGTGGAAAGGGGCTAGGCCGAGTTTTATTGATAGTGAAATTAGGGTTATGTTGAGTAAAATGTTTTCTGTTTGTTGTTGGAATGTTCATGTTCCTAGTTGTTTGTAGTTGAGGATAATGGCAAGTAAGATGATTATTGAGGCAGTAGCTTGTGTAACGAAATATTTTGTTGCGGCTTCAGTTGATCGTGGGTTTTTTTTATTAATTAGCAGGGGGATAATTGCTAGGAGGCTTATTTCTAGGCCTACTCATATAAGTATTAGGTTGGTACTGGCTATTGTAATTACTGGGCCCATGAGAATAGTAAAGTAAATGATGATGATGGTGATGGGGTTTATTAGTACGGGAAGGATTTAAACCAACGTTTTCGGGGTATGGGCCCGATAGCTTAATTAGCTGACCTTACTTTGTGTTAGGATGGGGTGTATAGGTAGCACGGAGAATTTTGAATTCTTAAGAGTAGGTTCGATTCCTATAATCCTAGAAATAAGAGGATTTAAACCTCTATGTTTTACTCTATCAAAGTAACTCTTTTATCAGACATATTTCTAGAGGTAGGGGGGGATGCTTGCTATGAAGATTGGAAGGGAGATGTGTCATGTGCAGAATGCTAGTGTAAGTGGTAGGAAGTTTTTTCATAGGAGATGTATTAGTTGGTCGTAGCGAAATCGTGGGTATGATGCTCGAATTCATAGGAATGTGGCAGATAAAATTAATGTTTCTGTTATAAAGTTGATTGAGTAGAGTTCTGGTAAGTTGATGATGTGAAGTGGTCCTAGGAAAATGATAGTTGTGAGGGCATTTATTAGGATAATGTTAGTATATTCAGCTATGAAGAAGAGTGCAAATGGACCGGCGGCATATTCGACGTTGAAGCCCGATACGAGTTCTGATTCACCTTCTGTTAGGTCGAATGGGGCCCGGTTTGTTTCTGCTAGGGTTGAGATAAATCATATTATGGCTATTGGTCATGCTGGGATAAGTAGTCAGATTTGTTCTTGGGTTGTGATTAATATTTGTAGGGAGAATGAGCCGCTTAATAATAAGACTGAGAGTAGGATAATGGCTATTGTTACCTCATAGGAGATTGTTTGGGCAACTGCTCGGAGTGCGCCAAATAAGGAGTATTTTGAGTTGGAGGCTCAGCCTGATCATAAAATAGAGTAGACGGAGAGGCTCGATGTTGCTAGGATAAAAAGGATTCCTAGGTTTAGGTTGATTAGAGGGTGGGGTATGGGTAGTGGGATTCATAGGCTTAGTGCGAGGGAGAGGGATAGGGTTGGTGCGATAATAAAGAGTGAAATGGAGGTTGTTAGGGGTCGTATTGGTTCTTTTGTAAATAGTTTTATGGCATCAGCGAATGGTTGTAGTACTCCGTAAGGGCCTACGATGTTAGGGCCTTTTCGGAGTTGTATGTAGCCTAGGATTTTTCGTTCTACTAAAGTTAGGAATGCTATAGCAATTAGGATGGGGATTAGGAGGGTTAAGATGTTAATAAAGTACACTATTAGGAAGAGGATTTGAACCTCTGGGAACAAGGTTTTAAGTCTTACGCAATTTCCTGGCTCTGCCACCCTAATGACCTTGTCTAGGTAGATTGTAGTTGTACAGATCTATTGTATTAAGATTTAATTCATAAGTTGGGTTTAGAGCGCTTTTATTAAGGAGGCTCTATTTTTCTTGTCCTTTCGTACTGGGAAAAATTGTTAATAGATAGAAACCGACCTGGATTGCTCCGGTCTGAACTCAGATCACGTAGGACTTTAATCGTTGAACAAACGAACCATTAATAGCTTCTGCACCATTGGGATGTCCTGATCCAACATCGAGGTCGTAAACCCTAATTGTCGATATGAACTCTTAAATAGGATTGCGCTGTTATCCCTAGGGTAACTTGGTCCGTTGATCAAGGGAATTTGGGTCAATAAGATTTGTGTAGTTGTTTTGACTTGTTAGTCTAAACTAAAATCATTCGGAGGTTTTTTTGTTCTCCGAGGTCACCCCAACCGAAATTACTAGCTTATTTTTTCGTTGGTTTTAGTCCATTAGGGTTAGTATTTGGAAATTAGGCTAGTTAATTAAAGCTCCATAGGGTCTTCTCGTCTTATTTTATAATTCCAGCCTCTTCACTGGAAGGTCAATTTCACTGATTGAGAATAAGAGACAGTTGAACCCTCGTTTGGCCATTCATGCCAGTCCCTAATTAAGGAACAAGTGATTATGCTACCTTTGCACGGTCAGGATACCGCGGCCGTTTAACTTCAGTCACTGGGCAGGCAGTGCCTCTAATACTTTTTATGCTAGAGGTGATGTTTTTGGTAAACAGGCGGGGTTCGTGTTTGCCGAGTTCCTTTTATTCTTTTTAATCTTTCCTTGAAGCATACCTGTGTTGGGTTAACGGTGAAGGTTTTAGACGGTTGATGGGAGGAATATTGTCTATAGTCCTATAACTAACAATGGTTATCCGAGTTGTTATACACTTATGCTAGGAGAATTATAATTCTTGTTACTCATATTAACAGTATCTCATCTATTGAAATAATAGATTAACCCAATCTGCAGGATAGGAATTTATTTTTGACTTATTAGATTAGTTGTTATTAATGTTGAGCTTGAACGCTTTCTTTGTTGGTGGCTGCTTCTAGGCCTACAATGGTTGTGTTAAGTATTTGTTTATTCACTATCTAAGGTTTTTTCCGTTCCTAAAGAGCTGTCCCTCTTTTGGCTATAATTTAAATTTACATAGGGATTATATGTTCTTGTGGTAAATTTAAAGTTGAACTGAGATTCATTTTTGGGTAACCAGCTATCACCAAGCTCGTTAGGCTTTTCACCTCTACCTAAAAATCTTCCCACTATTTTGCCACATAGACGGGTTGATTCTTAAAATTGTTTTTAGGTAGCTCGTTTGGTTTCGGGGTTTCTAGCTTTAATGCGTTTAGTTAGAATTTTTCTAGTTAACTCATTATGCAAAAGGTACAAGGGTTTATCTTTGCTTATTTATACTTTTAGATAATCTTTCATCTTTCCCTTACGGTACTTGTTCTATAGCTCCTAAGTATAATTTCTTTCTCCAATACTTTTTATTAGGTTAAATGGTTTAGTTTATATTTATAATTGATTAAGTTTAAGGTGTTTAGGGCTAGAGTTAGTTCAAAGTGTCCATGTACTATGGATTCTTCTGGGTGTAGGCCAGATGCTTTGGGTAAGCTACACTGTGATTATTCCAAGCACACTTTCCAGTATGCTTACCTTGTTACGACTTATCTCCTCTAGTAAATTTAATTTGATTATTATGTATGATTAAGTGTGTTTAGTTTGAGGAGGGTGACGGGCGGTGTGTACGTACTTCATTGCTCCATTCAACTAAGCTCTCTATTCTTAATTTACTACTAAATCCGCCTTTGTCCTTTAGTTTCATAAAGGATTTCGTAGTGTTCTTGAAAAGAAGAAAATGTAGCCCATTTCTTCCCATCTCATTGGCTACACCTTGACCTAACGTTTTTATGATTGTTCTTGTGCTTACTTTTCTACCTTTTTAGGGTTTGCTGAAGATGGCGGTATATAGGCTGAATTAGCAAGAGATGGTGAGGTATAGCGGGGTTTATCGATTATAGAACAGGCTCCTCTAGGTGGATATAAAGTACCGCCAAGTCCTTTGAGTTTTAAGCGGTGGCTAGTAGTTCTCTGGCAAATATTTTTGTTGTTGAATTATTTAGGTTTAGGGCTAAGCATAGTGGGGTATCTAATCCCAGTTTGGATCTTAGCTATCGTGTTAGTAAAAATTAGAATTACTTTCGTTATTGGGTTTAGGTCCTAACAATGAATTTTCACATATAAGTTGGATTTTAATTCTATTTTTTTTGTTATAGTTACCACGTTTTACGCCGATAATAATTAGTTTGGGTTAATCGTATGACCGCGGTGGCTGGCACGAAATTTACCAACCCTAAGAGGTATAGCTTAGTCAAACTTTCGTTTATTGCTTAATATTTATCACTGCTGGGTCCCGTGGGGGTGTGGCTAGGCAAGGTGTCTTAAGCTATTAAATGTGCTTGATACCCTCTCCTTAAATTTTGAATAAATGTTTAAGGGATTTTACACCGGTTTATGGATGTTTGCATGTGTAATCTTACCTCCAACTAATTATAAGGCTAGGACCAAACCTTTGTGTTTATGGGATTTTTTATCCATCTAAGCATTTTCAGTGCTTTGCTTTATGTTAAGCTACATTAAC